CTATTATGACATATCCAGGAGGCGCTCAACGGACCTTTTGAATATTTTTTAATCTTATAAAACCCTTTACGGGCTTAAAATTTGTCAAAAACCCTTTTTTTGTACAACCTTAGTGTATTCATATCTCAATTAGAAGTCCCGAAATGAAGCTGCTACTTTAATGGCGTATATAGAACATATTACTTTATTCCAAGCAGTCATTAGTAATTACTAGGATAAGAGACATTCCTGCGAGGGGTCTCTTTTATTAATTTGAATAGAATAGGAGAAAAATACATTTTCTACCGTATCCCTGTATCGTTTATCCTTACGAAATCCCAGACGAAATAGAACGATCTTAGAAAGGATATAATGAAATTCCTTGATTGTTTCTTACCAGATAAATGATCCCTTTTATATTCCACTGATAGGGCTAACAGACAATTAATTTTTAATTATACCAAACGAAAATAGATATCGAAATTCTAAAGAAATAAAATTCTAAATAAATAAACAGAGAGTTTCTTATTCGAAACGTCCCGTGATCTTCAACCAATTCTGCGCTTGAATATAATTACCAGGAGTAAGCGCAATAGCTTGTTTCCAATACTCGGCAGCTTGATTGAACCAAGCCTCCGCAATTTCAGAATCTCCCTGTCGAACGGCCTGTTCCCCCCGGTCGGAATAGGTGGTTCAATTCCTTTCCTTAGAACCGTACTTGAGAGTTTCCCGCCTCATACGGCTCGGCAATCAATTCTTTTGGTGTCCCGGGTTTTTGAATCTAGTATATCGAATTGAATGAGATTTCTCATAGATCGATCTTTATCTTTATTCTTTTTTTGGGGGGGTTAACCAAAAGAGGTTAATTCCATGAGCATGAGTTTCAAACTTGACTTTTGATTAAATTAATAATCAGCTTTGCTTTCATTTTATCTTTTCTCCCACCGTCAGAAGAATAACATAGAAGCATTTCCACTATAGTTAGAATTTTCTGAAAGGTATCTATCTCGGTTTCATATAAAAATTGATATAGAATCTTTGAAAAAGCCCTTTCTTCCTAAGAAAGAAAAGGCTTACTGTCTTTGGGATCTGATGCTACACCGCTGCTCAATACCTTAGGGGATCGACTTTATTACATAAGTGGATTCCTTACTTTTATCTCATATCATGACATAAATAAGCAGTTCTTATTGGATCGGCATCGGCCCAAAACCTCGCGAATTGATCTTTACGGTGCTTCCTCTATCAATTAGATCCTTTATCCATAGAATAAACTATCTAGGCATATCGATTTCTTCATATTTCGACTTCTATGAAGTTTCTTTCTTTGCTACAGCTGATAAAAATCGTTTTTGCACGATGCATATGTAGAAAGCCTATTTTTTTTTTCTAGTATTTATTAGTGTATTTGCTCTTTACCCCCCCTCCTTTTTTTTTCTTTTACTTTTTTCTTTCTATAGTAGAGATAGTCGCACGTAATGACAGATCACAGCCATATTATTAAAAGCTTGTGGTAAGAACGGATTTCGTTCTAGTGCCCGAAAATAATATTCTAAAGCTTTTGTATGTTCTCCGTTACTTGTGTGGATAAGGCCTATGTTATAGAGTATATAGCTTCGATCGTAAGGATCAATTTCTAGTCGCATAGCTTCATAATAATTCTGTAAAGCTTCCGCATAATTGCCTTCAGATTGAGCTGACATCCGTTACGGTCGTCATTCGATTCAAAGAATTCTCCGTTTCAAAACCGTACATGAGATGAAAATCTCATACGGCTCCTCCTTTATGTGCATTATGAGAATAATCCATGAAATCAAAAAAGATTGAAATATTCTCATTATGAACTAAGTGGGGCTAATGTTTTTACAAGAAATCTCTAGCCAACCTTCCTGCAAAAGCTTTTTTCTTAATATCACGCGTGTTGGTACTAGATAAAACCGGAAACTCCAACAATTTCTTTGTTCTCAACGCCCCTTAATTTACAGGAATTAATCACTTCAACAGTCTTCGATGGTTATACGGGTATCCACAGTACGAACGAGATGGATGTTTGTTATCCCAACCATTCTTCTTAGTCCCGATCCCGCTAAGGAAAGGGGGCAGTTTATAACAAAGTTTTCGTGTTGCTGATTCCTAGACGTAGCGCCTCTTCCCCTATGCCGCCTATTGGTACTGGTGTAGTAGGGTTGACTTGCAATACAGAACCCATAGGTGTAACCTTTCGCTCAATACTAGAATCGACAATTGAAGCATCTGAGGCTGCATTAATCGGGGATACACGACAGAAGGAATGGTTTTATCTATAAACTTCACCTTCAACAAGCGTAGATTTTTTCAATAATCTTTTTTTTTTTGTTTTTTCTATCCCGAATTGTCTTTCTTTCTTCTAAGACCGAAAGGGGTAAATAAAAAACTAATCAAATCGCACCATCTCTGTAATAGGTAAATGCCTCTTTTTCTCCTACAGTTGTCGGAATTATTCGTAATAATATATTGGCTACAATCGAAAAGGTCTTATCAATAAAATTTCCGTTTATCCGCGATCTAGGCATAGGTAAAAATCCATTCTATAATTCGTTTCATTACCTCTTGTGAGAAAATGATCCCACAAACAAAGGAATTGTACAGTACAAAATAACATAAAAGCAGACGTGTTAAAAAAAATAGACCGATCCGTTGATTCGTTCCAACTCATTGATTAAATCAGGTAGAAATATCAGAAACAAAAAAAAAAAGGAGCGCCATCTTTGCAAACAAGAGATATAGCCTTATTGTTTTTTGTTTTGAACAGTTTTTCACAAACAAAAAAGTTATCAGACTCAAAGGAAGAATTTTTTCTTTGCTGAAAGGGTTTCTATTTTTCTAGTTAGAACGGATTCGATTGTCCGTACCCATCTACCAATCGAATTTGAACAACTCGCTATTCACGCGGGTTCTCGGTCATAATCATTGTGTAGGAGAGATGGCCGAGTGGTTCAAGGCGTAGCATTGGAACTGCTATGTAGACTTTTGTTTACCGGGGGTTCGAATCCCTCTCTTTCCGTACCTTGACCTAATTCATCAATGTTACTGACCGGAATGTATCCAAGCAAAAAAGAATGAATACCGAAGCAGTCAGACCTTTTTTTGAGCTAGATTCTCAATTCCTACGGGAAAGAAAGGGAAGGGGCAGGCAGGGGATAAAAATCTACCCTCGGATCTATGATACATGAATGGGATAAAAAAAAACTCCACGGATCAAACTCCTTACCTTGTATCCCTTTCCTTAAGTTAGGTGAAAGGGGAAATTTGTACGAGCCCGTTATTTTAGTTAGGTTTAAGTTTGACGAGAATAATATTCTACGACAAGCAATTCATTTATTTTCAAACCGACCCATTGACTATCTATTATTTGATTGACTAATCCTTTATATTGGAATGCGCGAAGAGTCAAATGCTTTGGCAATTCCTCATGGTGGGATGAATCAAGATAATTTTGAACCAGAGATCTAGATTTTGGGTCATTCCTTACTGTAATAATATCTCGGGGTTTGCAACGATAACTTGGTATATCGACTATACGACCATTAACTAAAATATGTCGATGGTTAACCAATTGGCGAGCTTGAGGAATAGTTGAAGCCATACCCAATCGAAAAAGAATGTTATCCAAACGCATTTCAAGTAATTGTAGTAAAACCAGACCGGTTGACCCTTTGGCTTTTCTGGCGATACAAACATATTTAAGTAATTGTCGTTCTGTAAGACCATAATGAAAACGCAATTTTTGTTTTTCTTCTAAACGAATTCGATATTGAGATTTTTTTACGGAGCGCGATTGGTTTCTAAAATCGCTTCCGGCTCTAGGCCTTTTACTCGTTAGTCCCGGCAAAGCCCCCAGACGGCGTATTTTTTTGAAACGAGGCCCTCGGTAACGTGACATAAAGACTCCTTATCTTATTGAATTTCATAAACCTAAATTAAAACTGAGCTACATGATAAATGAAGCAAAATCCGCTGAAGTATTGTACTACAAAGAATACTAAGATGATTTGTATCAAATTCCAGACCCCTTTTTGTATTGTATACGCATATAGAAATATAAATCAAAAGAGGGTTCCTTTTCTTGATTTATTCTGCCGAAATCGAACTTCCTCCAACTTTTATTCATAATTGGAAGCTCCTACAACATACTGGATCGATGATCCTTGGAAGAAGCCTTTTCAATGTTCTTTTCTTTCAAAAAGACATTATCAATCATGTAAAAAATCAAACAAATAGAGAAAAGCCGGCTATCGGAATCGAACCGATGACCATCGCATTACAAATGCGATGCTCTAACCTCTGAGCTAAGCGGGCTTAAATAAGAGAAATTGTACATGCGTAGGGATCCTAGGATCTTATCTATTAACCTTTTATTCTTAGCTATTCATAAAGAATAAAATAGAGAATCGAATTTCAAATAAATGTTGAATACTATAGATATAGAACATAACGATTAATCTAACAATTACGAGAATCTAGCGATGATATATATTAGCGAATTTGGATTTTTTTATCAATTCTATATTGATCAACAATAAATATCTTACTCTTAATTAGATAATAAAATACGATTTTTTTTTTTTTTTTTTTCATTTTTGAATTCAAGACATTTAAAATTCTTTTTTTGTTTCTAACCTAAGATTCTTAATATATTCTATTCGATTATTCTATATTATAGAATATACATAATATTCGATTATTATTCTATATTCTATATATATTTAGTTATTCTAAATCGAATATTATATTCGATTCTTATTATCCATTTTCGAAATTCTAAATTTGCTCTATTCTAATTCGAAATAATTAGGCTTTAGACTAAATAATTCGAATTATCTTCGAATTCTAATTTAATTGACTGAGTAGTTATAGCTATTCTATTGATTAGGTCTAGCTATTATATTCTAAATGATTAATAAAAACGATTTATTTTTATTTAATAAATTGAAATTGGAATTTGAGTTATTTTTGGTTATGTTATATAGGTTCTTCCTTAA